TCTATGAAGAGCTCCGCACCGACGCGACTACTCATTCTTAGGCGGACCAACCTAAGCTGTTGCCTTACCTTTGCTTCCGAAAAAGACCCGAGGTACTGGCATTCACACACAACAACCTCTTACGAAAGCAAACACACGACTGAAAAGTAAAAAAATAATTCAACAGCACCCGAAAGGAACCGTTCACTCTGCACACTGTATGAAAGAGTCATTCGAATGCATAAACTAGAGGCACTGAACAGCTCATCTTCGTCAAAAGACCCGAAGGACTTTTGTTCGAAACAATTCTACACGGGTCCACTCCACCCGACCAATCGATTGATTCTTTCCTGGAGGGATGGTGGAAAGTAAAATAGTCATCAAAACCATAAAGCCATCTGAACTCGTGCTGATTCTGCATGCAAGCTGAACGAGAGACAACTTGAACGATTCTGCCGCCAAACTGACCGCCTTGGAAATGGGAGAAGACTCCCGTCTACTTTGACGGCGCCTCAACGAGAGACCTTACCTTCATAAAGACTGAAACCGATCCGCCAATAACCTAAGGATGACAAAGGGCTCGCCGAAAAAAAGAGTCCACTGGCAATAAATCAGAACAGATTCTGCATTCAATGCTCAAATTACAGCTTCAAGCGTTCTGCAGCTCAGAATCATATTCTGGAAAATTAGGCGTGGGAAAACGGCTACAATTCTGTCCAATAACACCAAAAACATCATTCCAGTCCTTCGGCCTTCGCAAAGAAAGAGTCCGCCGCTGTAATCCCGATCAATCAGTACCGAAAAAGGCTAAAAATCTGACTAAGTCCCCAGCAGCTGCAGAGCGCGGGATAAAGGAAGAGATAACAGAACATGACTTGCAAATAGACAAACAACACACTATCACACACAAACTAAGAAAACAACCAGAGAAAGAAAGAGAACAAACCACCGGCCTTTTTTTTCAAAACTCTTTCTATATGGGAGAATCGCAGAGCCCATCAGCAATAACACTCTTTCTACGTCAACGGTCAATCGTGATATCAGAACGAAGCGTTAGTTCCTTCTCCCGTTCTTGATCATATTGGAACGGGATGATGAATCCCTTTCTTCGCCAAGAAAGAATCATTATCGTGGGGAATGGGGGGATACATGGAATCCCCCCCATAGGATATGATTCGATCAGGTCCTGAAGAATAAGAAATCCCCCCTGGATTTTCCCAGAAAGATTCGAGCCAACCAATTTCTTTCTCACTCTCTCGTTATTCAACGAGAGGTAAGAAAGAAAGAGATCTCTGTTCGCCTTAGAAGTAGAAGTAGAGATTGAACATTTTATCCTGATCCTTGTGGAGTGGAAAAGGCACTATACTGGATCTGCACGGACCTCCCCAATACCCGACTTGTTTTGGGTAAGGTGTCTTTTCAGGTGCATGGTAAACATAGGTACTCCAATGCATCTCTCCCTCTGAGTCAGAATCAATATGTTTTCGAACCCTCTCTTTGAAAGGAGATGTTCAAGCACAAATCTCAGCAATCACTTGTTCTGATTCCACATATTGATCATTTTGAACCAAAAGCAAACTTTGCTTTCTTTGTGGTGGAATGTTTATGTTGTATAAGATCCTTACTATCATGAGTTACATAAAGATCTATATGGCATAGAAAAAGGATGTCCATGACGTGTGCGTGTGGGATGAACCAAATCCTCATTTAATTTCATTTTTCCATTAGCAAAGAAGGAGCTCGTACATGTTCTTCGGTACCGCCTGTGAATACTCTACCGGAAAAGTGCTTCATGTTAGTTGAGTCCCCGGTTCTCCAATTTCTGGACCCCACATACCTTATGCTTTTACCAATTCGACCAGGTCACCATTAGCGGGGCTCCGACCATGATATAATCTAACGATCAAAGATGTACTCCCCATTCATACAAGTAGGGGTCCACTCCCCTATCAACCAACAAGCGACTTCATGGGGCGTGTTGGCCCCCAGCATTGAAGTCGCTTGTTGCCCCCCAGCATGTTTAAGCCAAGTACCAGAACTCACAACCTGTAAAAGGCGCACTTCGGCCCCCTTTTGAGGGGCCCCCTACATAAGGTGCTACCCTATATTTCCAACAAGTTGCTGGGCAAGGCGAAAGTAAAAGCTTGGAGTGGCCAGTGCTTCAAACGGCTACGGAAGTGAGGAGCGGCCAATTTCTATCTCAATCTGATCTTCAGTCAGTGAAGGCCGGATTTACGGATTGTATGAAGAAGGAGTCCCATTTCAAGTGGACGGAGGCGGCACAGAAATCGTTTGATGACTTGAAGAAGAGGATTGTCAAGGCGCCGGTTCTAGCTCGGATTTTTAAAAGCTCTTTGAAGTGGAGCCCTATAGACGTAAAGGCGTCGGGTTTGGCGATTGGTGCTGAGGAGGGAAAGCCGATTGCATTTTTCAGTGAGAAGCTAAACGAGGCAAGGAAGAGCTTGTCTTCTTCCGACAAAGACAGGCGTTGTATGCATTGGTGTTTGAAGCACTGGAGGCATTACCAACTTCCGAAGGAATTTGTCGTGTACACGGACCATCAGGCTCGAAGTTTTCTTCAGACGCAGGATAAGCTCAGTGCGAGGCACGCTAGGTGGGTAGCTTATCTACAGAGTTTGACCTTTAAGCACAAGACAGGGAGCCGGAACGTGGTAGCAAATGCGTTGAGCCGGAGAGAGATTTTGTTGCAAACGCTTTTTCCGTTTTGCCAGGAGTCGGTTCGAAACCGGGAGGACGAGGATTTTGCAGAGGCTTGGAGAGTTAGCCTGAATCCTGTGAGTGGGAATCGAAGCCGGTTTTAGGACGTGCTATGTAGTAGACTCTTATACAAGGGCAATGCGTTATGCATACCGAGAGGCTCTTTGAGGGAGCGGCTGCTGACGGAGTTCACGGATTGGGAGCGTTGGTCGTGACAAGATAATTGCCCTTTTGAATGACAGCTTCTATTGGCCCAGATCGAGTCGGGACGTTGAGAGGTTTGTGCAGAGATGCCGTGTATGCAAAACGGCAAAGGAAAAGGCTGTCGAATGCCGGTTTGTATAAGCCAGTACCACGGCCCCGGAGATATCCATGATTTTGTGCTTGGTTTGCCCAAGCCCAAGACGGCTCGAGGGCTAAAAGTGGTGGCAGTTTTCGAGAATGGCGCATTGAATCCCGTGCAAGAATTCTACAGATGCTACAGAAGTTGCCGGATTCTTCTTTCAGAAGGTGGTGAGAAACCACGGCGGTGAGCATTACGTCCGATCAAGACACCAGTCTGCCCTCTAATAGAGGGTGCTATGGAATAAATTAGGCACTGAACTGAGGCAGTGCTTATCACTCAGGACGGCCAGGCTCCAGTCGTCGTGGGAGACTTGCGGAGGAGCTTAGTGCAAGGGAGACCGAGAAAGTGGGAATAAGTTCTTCCAACTTCAGAGTTTGCCTATCAAAACTATGTGAATCGGACCGTTGGGAAGTCACCATTCGAAGTGGTGTATGGTAAGAGCCCGAGGGGAGTTGTAAATTTGAGGCGAGTGAAGCTTCGTAGACAAGGCTCGCCCTATCTCTAAAGGGGCGTAAGGTAAGCACTCCACTCGTTCGTAAGCACTGAGCGAGCAAGCAGCAAGCTACGGCGAAAAGCAGCGAGCTCCGCTTTCAGAAGCGAAGCGAGCCTAGAGTAGCAGCCTATTACGTTTTTCAGGCCCCTTTGCGATTCCTATGCGTTCTTGAAAGAAGCCAGCTCCTTCCCTTCCTCAATCAATATATATGGCCTCCGCTCTCTGCTTTGCTTTCTTTAATTAGATGGGTGGAGTTGCGTCGTCCGACGGCTCAACGGAACCCTGTAGGCTAAAACATAGATATATGGATCGTCAAACAACAACAAACAACACCCAGAACCTGAGCCTTCATTTCATCTCCTTTCTTCTTCTTATCCAATACCAGAACACTTTCTCGACAAAACAAAAAAGTAGATCGAGATCGAGAATCTTATGATACCTTCTTAATCAGAATACTACGAAGAAAATAAGAATAATATGGTTAAGATAAATATATTCAATATATCTTAACCATATTATTTAAATAAAAGTGAAATGTTAAGATCGAGCTTCCAATGGATGAGACCCTCACTTACCACCAACATACAGTCTGGTTAAGGCGGCATTCTATTCCAGATTCAAGAGATCAATCTATTCACAAGTGAGTCCTACTCCGCTTGATACTTGAGAAAGAATCTTTCCATGAAAAGAAATAATAATAAAAAAGAAGAAAGATAATAAAAGAATTCCCTATCCATAATCCTGTACCTACGGCTTTGATTGTAGTAATTGGGCTTCGGAGATAAGCCTTTTCGTACAGAGGAGTTCGTCATTCTCCTGCCAGTTGAATAATAGAATAGTAATTTTACATCTTCAACCGAACGCTTGCTTGCCGTGTGGGTGGCTGAGTCAATTAGCTCGCGCGCATGCCAGACGTCGTGCTACTGAGTTTACCCGCACCCCCGATTCTCCTCTGATGTCTGTCTGTCTTCGAGAATAATCTGAACACGCTTCATTTACCTTTTGGCCACTTTTGGTGCCCCCCTGCCGGCTCGCCTCAACAGGGCCATTGATCTACGGGGCGGCAGGGCTAGCATCGGACCCTACCCTAGCACGGGGCTAGCCTCTCCTTTCTGGTCTAGACCAAACAAAGAAACCAGTAACGGCGAGGAGGGTCTCGCCGAAGTAGAGCCTTCACAAATACAGGCTAACAGACACCTACTTATGATAATTGGACGCTTTCCGAGTAGAGGTAGACCAAGTCTCCTTCGTTTTTCACCCGGGATTCCAGCATTGACAGGTAGCCAACCTGACTCCGAAAGAATCTTCTCTTTTAACTTATATATGAGATTCCAGAATCTTCTCTTTCTCGGAGGGTCACGCTTTCGAGTTCTAGACATACCCAGCCAAGAGGGGGCACTTTTTGATTTACTCTTGGGTAAGGAGACCTCAATAAGGCCAATAAAAGGATGCCCAACCCTAGGTTCGTACAAAGAATCAATTGCCAGTACTGAGGAGGGGAAGAGCAACTCTCCTCTTATTCACGCGAGATTGCTGGATCGGGCTTTCGCCCTTAGCCCTTTATTTGTTGGCATTGTCCACGATTCCCCACTGACTTACTATATAGGAGAGAGTGCAAAGGATCGAACAACCAATTATAGAACACCCGATCCTACATAAGTTGTTGAGATCGCTATAGCAACTACAACAACAATATCTTATCTCACAACCTTTATTCCTAAGTTATTTTTTATCGGTTGCTCAGCTCAATAACAACCTATTCTTGGACAAAAGAATTTCTGTACAAAGATAGGTGATAGGTGGCTACTCTCTATAGAACTAGTTACAATAAGATGGACTAATATTAGATAATATGCTTTTGTCGGAAAATAGGAAATCAGAGATCTAGTAGGCAGGGGAAGCTCAAGAACTGTATGTTATAAGACTAGTCAGTCGATGCAGATGATAGAAGCTTGAGTCTGCTGCACCTGATAGGGAAAGAGTCGAGACTCAGAAGAACTACTCAAAGCAGGGGAGGAATGGAATGAAAACTGCTAACAGGAAAGCTCACTAATAGCAGAGAGGATACAGGCACAGACAGCTCTGGAGTTCCCCCATTGGGGGAGGCAATCAACAGCAAGTCAAAGAATGAAAGCCTTTGGGATATAGCACAGAGAAAGAAGAACCTATTCTATTACAAATGCAGTTATGTACAAGGATAGGTGATAGGTTGGTCCATAGTAGGGTAGCAATGACAACTGCTACTAGGAGAGCTACCTTCTCAGACCAGGGGAGCTCAATAACTAGCGTCTGAGCGCCAGAGACTATAGAAAGACCGGATACCTAAAAAACTATATAGGGACGCACTTAGACCCTGTCGGGAGGACTTACTCAAAGAAAGGAAAGGCAAAGCATCAACAACCTATTCTTGTACAAAAGCGTTTATCTACAAAGATAGGTTATATGTTGTCGTATCACATAGAGCAACCTAATCCCATAACAACCTATTATTGTACAACCTCTTTTCTGCATATAAGAAGTTGCAAAGCGAAGCTGCTACTGGTCCCCGAACTTGTCTAAAAGGTCTAAATAAGTCACTAATCTAGAAGAAGTAGAAGCACCCGTCGGAGCAGCTCTCATTTTTTCTATTTGCTGGCCAATCTCCTGTATCTTCATCTGTAGTTTCCCACCTTTTACATAACACAGTCTCAATCAGAGTAACAGGCCTTAAAGGGGCTTCTAACGGGCAAAGAAAGACCTCTACACATCCACTCCTTTATGCCTTCTTTCCGAAGATTCATTCCTTTGGCACGGAACCTTCACCCAATCTTCAACCAGGTCAGGCATACTTTGTTTGATGGCTGAAGCATCCCTTCTCTTATAAATATAAAGAAGCTCGTTCGCCGGTGGCGCCTCGTATCCAACCGGCATGGTTTGGTCGGGTGGAATAATGTGGTAGGGATGGACAACTAACTGCCCTAGTGGCTGCTCGATCGGGGCCGGTGTTTTACTGCTATTCTCACAGTAGCTAATGTCCCACTGGCAAAAGAGGTAGGGTTTGAACTAGAAGGGGCCGGGTCGAACACGTCATGGCAGGGAGGAGGGTGGTTCAATCAAAGGCAGTGAAAGGGGATTGACTGACCCTACTTCGGTTATCGAGATAATAAAAGGAATAGCGCGCTGTAGTTTAGGTAGGATTCGCCGACGGAGGATGAGCGACCTGGGAGTGGATGGACGATGCTAGTGTTCTTTATGGTGTAGTTGCGTCAAGGCGCCAAGAGCAAACGGAGGTCACTACACGTGCTAAGACTAAACTAAAAAGAAAGAGGGCTGGCTTCTTTGTCTTGTCCAAAGATTGAGTTCAAACCCCCGCCTCTCACTCAGTCATGAAGGTAGCACAATCTCTTTTATTTTAGAAAGGTGAGTCGCTTTTGAGCACTACGTTTGCAGGAAGCTAACGGGGAGGAAGCTCAATTCGACTTATCCTGGCGGAAAGGTATCCAAGAAGTGATATCCAAGTAAGTTCGGGCCTAGGAATTCACATATCTACTCATTAAATTCCTGACAGGTGGTATGGAGTAACGGCCATCGCACCGAAAAGATAGCATCCTCCACTATGGATTCTTGGTCCAAGCTCCCTTAAAAAAAAAAAAGAATACGCGGTGTCACTTAGTAGCGCCTACTCCTTAGAGAGAATGGAGTGATTCATCGACTCGATCCCGAAAGAGAGAGATCCGACCGAGCACGTATCGATGCTGACGGTGGAAGGGAAGGAACCTAGCTAACGGAGGAAGGCCCAACCCAAGGCTTTCGAAAAAGGGAGTGCAGTGAAGGTCTGACTCGCCCGTCAACTGACTGACTGCTACAATATGGATAGCGTCTTTCTTTATTGATTGAAAAGCGCCTAAGACAAAGAGCAAGAGGCACCTCCCGTCTCCGATCCGATGCTTCTTATGAGCGAGGTCTATCTTACCAAGAGAAAAAGCTAAGAGAAGAGAAGGAATCTTGGGCTGGGGCCTGCAACCGTACGTAGAAGTTTAAGTCAATTCACGAGACGCGGCTCCTCGCCCATTGGAATGAAAGCTCCCAGGCCAATGCTTCGTCCCACGAAAGAAAGAAGTTGTTTTTGCCCTGTGCGAAGCGAAGTCCGTTTCCCAAAGGACTTACACCCTTGCGTCTCGTCACCTCGTAAGTCCACTCTTAAATGGGTACTGTACCAGACTTGTGCCGGCAAGCACCCGAGCATACCTTAAGCGGTTTGGAGAGAATGCCCTTTGTACTGATTCCACATCCGCGATTTCAGAGCATAGCATCAATATAGGATAAATGAGTTGAGGATCTATCAATGTGATCTCTTTCATTCACTGTCACCCAGAATTGGGACAGCCTAATGAGAGACAGGGCCGAAGATGCTTATCTTATAAAGGGATGGGCACACTATGGCTAATACGCGAATACCAAGATGATGGAATTATGGCTTTACATGATATGGCCGGTTCCTTTGCTGTCACCGTAGCTTCTTTGCTTGGGAAGAAAGAAAGCTGCACCCCATTAGTGTGGAACAGAAAACATGGCATGGGAGAGAAAGCGCTTTTTAGAAACTTATTAAGCACATTGCCTCTATTCCAGTGAACTAGTTTCAGCGAGAAGCGGATCGGCGGCAGTCAAGGCAGGCGAAGATGGCAAGTCCAATAACACTCATTAGGGCCGATTAACACCTTTTGACCCTCTCTCTCGTGTAAACCCATCCATCCACTCGACCTGATGCTCCGAGAGCTAGAGAAGTGGGCCAGCCCTATGATCCAGGAACGGGGTCAGCCAAAACAGAAGAGCAAGCCCAGCAAGAGGCGGAAGCATTAAGAGGAGAGTGGACGAGCTTCGAACGTGCTACTTTATCATGCAACCAAGGTTCATCAGGTGCCAAGGCATCTCTTTCTCCCGCATCTGTACGCTCCTGCCATTTCTGGAATGCCATTAGTGAATCCCGGGCTCTTGTTCAGGGCCAACGAATCTCTTGCTTGCTTCTTGGCTTACTTCTCCGATGCGATGAGAAAAGCACACCAGCCTGACCGAACCATAAAAAGAAGGTTCAAGACGAATGGATGTACCGTACCGAGGGTAGTCAATCGGCAGGACTGGAGAAGCCGTCCCTCATGAGGCTGTTCCAACCGACCTCTTCAAGTAATTAACTTTCGCTGCTCGAAGGCTTGTAATGGCCTCAGACGCAGTGGAGTATCGCAATCAATAGGATGCCAGCAAGGAATAGGGGTCTTAGGAGAGGGAGTGCGTTGTGAAATCAATACATAGACAATGGGTCCGTGCTTTTCGAGGCGAGGTTGGTCTACGATCAGCGCCTAACGCGAAGCGGTTTTCTTTAACAATACCTATAAAATTTCTTTCTTCTTCGGCCCGTAACTAAATAGCTTTAGGTTCCCTTCTGTTTTTTTCATGGAAATATCTATCCTCTTTCTTTCCACTTGATAGCCAAATCTCTACAGAACACGAACCTTATACACGATCGACCTAACAGTCATCCCATTAACCATCCATATATCCTCCTCATCTTCTTTTCGTGCTGAGACCCATCTTGTGTCGCGCTACGGCTTAAAAGCAGCCCCCTATAAGGCCAGCCAATAAGTGTACCATTCCTATATGCCCTCCCAAGCTAAGGCGGCGCTTGTCCATCGTTCGCACCGATAACTACCTGACTGCACCACCTGAATTCCTTCATTGACTCTGAACTACGGATTGAATCACTCCCCTTAATTCCAAAAGAGAGACCATTTTACCTACTATCTGGCCGGCCGGGAAGGTCAGACCTTAGATGAGAAATTTTAAAGTACGATGAGCCGGAAAGAGATGCTCAAACAAAGAGGCCCTTATTTCGTTCTCTTTGGTTGAAGCCAAGGGCAGGCAAGCTGCTATCTATGGGAGACCTCTACTCTAATAAGCTTATTAAGGCAGGCAAGGCGGGCGTACACTCATACTGTCCTTACGAATAAGACCTTCTCAGAGCTCTAGCCAGCTTCCTGTTCTCTTTAATCCAATAGCTTTGCTGAAAATAGCACATTGCCCTCAGTTCACTACTCTAAGCTAGAGTTCACTTGAATAAAGAGGGCCCTTAGAGAGCGCATTGAAAAGATAAGTCGGCACGTAGATCATTCGTCTGTGTCGTCGTAAATGATGCTCATCCATCTCTAGCCATCTGCTAACGAGGTTTCACCGGATCACAACTCTTCGAGAGCAATCCACTTCAGACTGACCCAATCTTTTTGTTAACAACAAAAGTCATCAATTCTGTACCTTTCTTGCCTCTACTTAGCTACACCCCCGGAACCTGGGGTGAAGTACTTCGATTGGGTCTTGCAGACAGACAGGGTCGGTAGAATGCCTGTCAATGAGAGATCATATCCTGAATACGCCTCCACATCCTTGGTGTTTTTAGATTAGGAAGTGGTTCAACCAGATCAAGAAGCACTGGTTCAAGATCTACAACTCTCGCGCATGGTAAAAGAGCTCACCGAAGAGTCTCTATCATCCCATAACCCATTCAAGTAGCGTTCATTATTCTTTTCTTTGAATGAGTAGATTGTGGCACGAAGGCGAGCTGAGCGAGCTTATCATGGATCCTCAGACCCGGGAAGGGAGAAAGAAAAGAACATCGCCGATCGATTGACTCTCAGGGGCGGTAAGACCTGTATAGGTACTCTTGCGCGATTGGCTTAAGCAGCTTTGAAACATAAGGACGATAGCACTAAGGCCATAAGCTAACTAGGCCGGGTAGGAGCTCGTTGGAGTTTCGATACGAATACATTCTCTCCATGCTTTCGTGGATGCCTCTTTCTACTCCCAGGTTCATCCGTAATCCTACCTTTCCTTATGATACGACGCATTTCATGAGCACCTAGATCTAGATATAGTAGTGAATTCCATTTATCAGCGTATAGGTGTGGGGCAGCTGACTTTAGTAGGGCTCGAATTGCTTATTGGTAGTAGGGAGGAGAAAGCCGTGGGAAGCAGGCGGGATATGATTAAAGGAGAAAGCGCTAGCTCCAATAAGTGGTCTGTTCGAGATTGGTGAGTGTGAATCTCATTCTCTAAAGAATTTCGGCTTTCTTTTTTTGAATCTCTATCTTGTTTTTGTGGTTGAGTTGGAAGCCCTTGCGGGAGCAAACGAAACTACAGCAGCCAGTGGAATGAAGAAAGAGAGTAGCCCGAAAGAAAAGATAGAAAGAATATATGAGAGAGAGAATGCCAAAGGCGAGTGCATGCAAAAGAATCTGTTTATGGTTGATTCCAGCTCGCCTCGAAGGGGGAAGGGGGATGAACGGAACCAGAAAAGAAGTAATGCTCAAAGAAGCAATCGAAGTCAGGGTAGCAAAGTGAGGCGGAAGAGAGCCCTAGCTTGATGGGCCCTCTATGCACCTATTCGCGGCCCATGCTATCTTTTTTCAAAAAGCGACGCAGAGGCCTACTTTCCTAATTCCGAAGGCATGTTGAAAGGGGGTCGTGGGTTATGTAGTGAGTGGGTCCCCAAAGGCGTTAATCCGCCCTATTTCCATATCTGGAGAGTACTGTACGAGGTTCGTGCCCGTGCGAGATTGAGCTTGTTCCATGATGGGACCGAAAGTGGATGCGGCAGACAGGAAAGAGTGGAAAGAAAGAATCAGGGCAGAGGAGAGCTCTGAGGAGAGATTGGACAGAAGGGGGAGAGAAAGACAATATAGCGACCGGATCCTTTAGTTTATGGTAGAAGGAGGGACTGCCAAAACTACTGCTGCTCCGAGAGCTGGAAAAGTAAGGCTGGCAGCCAGGTAGATCAGTGAATGGAAGAAAGCTGCAGTCAGTCCCCAGGAAATGCACCTGATAAGGGGGATTTTTTTTGCGTACGAATTCCATTATACACTAACGCGCCAAAGTCACTGGTTTTGTTTCACAGATTCTCCTCCTTATCTTTCTTTTGGGCAATACAACCTCACTTTCACGATAAGCTACGGACCACTTGCTCCCAAGTTTGCGGGTGAAGAGGGGCATACGAAGATGAGGCCGCTTACTTGGATACCAGGTCCCATTCGGTAATGGAGGTATATCCCCAACCAGGTTTCCTAAAGAAAACTACCTTGTGTAGAAAAAGCCGGGGGTTTCATTCATTGTGACTCTTTCTAACCAGCGCTACGAACTTATTTCCTTTGAAAGGCCATTTGACAGGGGCAGGCAGCTTTTTTTTAGTGTTTTCGGATAGAAGCTAAACAAGCACAGATTGGTAAATAAGCACAGAAGCTGCTAAAAGCACAGAAATAGGTAAAGGAATGGAAGCACATCTTGCACCTTCTATGATCCATTCAACCAGCCTTCAAGATGAGAGAGAGGCCTTTAGCAAGGAGATATCGCACGGAAAGCCGGATTAGGTCTTATAATCGAGACTGATAGGCCTTAGTCCCTACTTTTACACACCCTGAGGCTTAAGAAAAGATGGCCATCTAAGTGACATCCTAGCCAGAGAAGGGCAAGAGGAGCTATATTCAAGGAAGTTATGGACTGGAATCAGAGATTGGATGGACATCCGGAACAGAGAGGAAAAGAGGAAGCAAACAAGGCTTTCTCACGAAAGAAAGCCTTGCAACTACGCTATATTTTTATATTGCAACTGCGCTAATAAAATAAGGGCACATCAGCTTTCTCTGTATGTGGATTTTGGAGTCGCACTGATCAACAGGAAGAGCTCAAATTAGTAGACGGAAAAGAAGATGCAAAAGCTTTCGCACTTACTCGCATACACTCTTTTTATCTGTATTTTGTACTTTTACTCTATGTAAGTCTCCTTAGTTATTAGTTCATAGTAGAGCTCAGCTGGACTAAGCGAGGCAGTACTCTGAGGGTTGGTCCGGCCGAGACCATTAGCATTAGTTCCCCTCTCACCAAAGCTTCCGAACTTGCCAAGAAGTGGCCTATTCATTCCTACAGTACAGGTCTCTATCAACTAACTCAAGCACTAAAGAGAGGTGGGGCAGGACATCGATAGACAATAGACCAAGGAGCGAAAGCCACTCAGTTGCTTGCTAAATCGAAGAGAGCGGAAGGCACCTCGCCTAACATTATAGGAGAAGGGGCTGAAACCACTAAAATCTTCTTTGTGAAATTGAAGAAGAAATGGGCGGGCAGCTTAGACTCTTTCCCGAAGAGAGCTCCAACCAATAGATGAGATTAGAGACGCTAACATAACAGGGGCAGGAGACATCTCTTTAATAACCAAGAACGGGATATTCGCATTAGCAGAAGGAGGAGAGCGAAGAGATGAGCATTTTTCAAGCAGCTTTACTTAACGAAGTCATCTATGTGACCAATGCACGCTTCAAAGAAAGCAAAGAGGGATGCTCGCTAGCAGCTCAAGGGGATTTTAGACCAAGGCAGGGCTCTTGTTGACAAAGAAGGTCTCAAAAGTAAAATTAACGTATTTGAAGGTAACCACCCTACTTACTAGTATAGTAGAAAGACCTATCGGACCTGTGAAAGTCTCGTTTTTGACTAAACTAAGAAAGACGGGCTTTGCTGCGACGAGGATGCCTTTTTTAATCAGCCAACGTCAAGACCTGCAACAGAGTCCTACCACGTTAAGGGAGAGCACCCAACTTGCTTGTTGACACGTGAGGGGGAGTCTGAGGTGGCAGGATTGACCACTAGAGCCCTACGGTAGTGATGGTTGGTCCCACTACTCCTTCGAGTGCCTTTTCTTTTGCGCTTAGCCTCGGAAAGAGCTGCAGCGAAGGTGCTAAAACCTAAAACTAGGCGAACTTACTTCGGAAACTTAAACGAATCAATTCCCACTTGACCCATTCTTCTTACTGCGCTAGCATCATCGGATACGGCAACAGAGATTCTTCCAACTTCGCTCTCAGGGGCGGGCTTGTAGACTATAGAATTTAAACTTCGAGCTCCTTCTACTCTAAACTACTCTGTGCCTATTTTGAGCTTTTCACAGTCAAACCTTTCTTGGTGGCAACATCGGCATGCCTTATATAAATATAAGATATAAGACTTTAAGCGCACCTGAACTACCCATAGTCTAAATAGTTTTGCACTCAATCTCAATAGTCAATCAATTCGTTTTTCCCTAAGTTGAGGTGGAAATCTGGGCAATGGAGAGTGCGGGCCGTAGGCTGACATGTGGGGCGAAAGGAGACAGATTTACTAATAGACCACTTAAAGATAGCAAGCGACTGGACGAGGAATAGCATAGCAAGCGGGAGAGGGAAAGAGCCCAGTGAGCCGATAGCATGCATTGACCGAACGACCAAGAAGCAAAAAAAAGTAAGGCAAAGACTCCAATGGACAAAGGTAGAAGGAAGGCGATTTCAAAGCGAAGCACTAACTGGCACCTTAGCTAGTCCGAAGGGCTGCTACTAAAGCCGATAGGGATAGGAAGTGCTGCGACATCAAACCAGGGTCAGTAATCGAGTCCTGGGTTTGATTCCCCCTTGTTGACTTCCTTACCTGTGTCTTCTTTTTGAAATGCGCTAGTAACCTAAGAGGCGAATAAGTTGATTCACCTTCAGTGGAAAAAAACCTCTAGCAGCATGCGAGCTTCTTTAAGGGAGTTTTTTCGTAATAACATAAATATAGAGATGCTTCCGTTGGTGTTAGTTAAGTAAGAAGCCTTTCTCTCTGGGTTATGACCTGTCCTCGATCACTCCTTTCTGACTCCTATCTCTTTCTAATTCTAACAATTTCTACACCAAGCCCTTTGAAGTGCATACCTAGCATCCGACTACGCTATTGGTGGAGTGTTGCTGCAGGATGGGCACCCAGTTGCCTATGAGAGTCGCAAACTCAATGATGCTGAGAAGAGATACACAAGGAGAAGGAGTTGTTAGCGGTTGTGCATTGCCTACGAGTATGGAGGCACTATCTCTTGGGATCGAAGCTACTAGTGAAGACAGACAACGTGGCTGTGAGCAACTTTCTTACCCAAAAGAAGTTGACCCCCAGCTCGTTGGCAAGAGTTCCTAACTGAGTTCGACCTGGTCTTGGAATACAAGCCTGGAAGAACCAACAAGGTCGCTGATGCCTTGAACCGCAAGGCCGAGCTAGCAGCCCTTACTGCCGACAAGCAACGAAGCGTCTCTCAACTCACTAGCACCTTGCACCAAAGAATTCGGAAGGGTTTGGAGAGTGACCCTCAAGCCTTGATCGATTTGGTAAAGAAGGGGAACACACAGCGCTTTTGGCTCGATGATGGACTCTTGTTACAAGGAGCCGCTTGTATGTACCGAAGACTGATGGGCTGAGAAGGGAACTCATAAGAGAGTGCCATGACACTCTATGGGCTGGCCATCCTGGCTGGCATCGCACGTTGGCCTACTCACGAGCAGGAGTCGAACCTGCGCTGTCGGATTCGGATGAATCCTGCAGCTTTTAGACCAAAAATCGTGACGGTGACCCGGTTCCCTACCTGAGGTAAGTACGTCCGGGGGGTTTTTTCCCTTCC